GAATACGCCTTAAGGACCAATGGTTAACGATGGCTCTAATGGGCGGTTTTGCTAGAATAGGCAATAATGAAATCACTGTTTTAGTAAATGATGCGGAAAAAGGTAGTGATATTGATCCACAAGAAGCTCAGCAAACTCTTGAAATAGCGGAAGCTAATTTGAGAAAAGCTGAAGGAAAGAGACAAATAATTGAGGCAAATCTAGCTCTCCGGCGAGCTAGGACAAGAGTAGAGGCTGTCAATGTTATTTCATAACTAGTTGGTGCGTTCAAATAATCAAAAGAAGTTCTGTTTCTAAATCCTATTTTGATTGGATTCTGTCGAGTGAATCCAATCAAGCAGAATCCCATTTTGATACAACGCAATTCAAAAATGAAATTGAACTAGATTCAATAAAAAAAAATCTCTAAAAATAGATAGAAGAGGGTGGGGCAAAAAACTTATTAGATGTCGGAGTCAATGGTATCTAATAAGTTCTACCTACTATTGGATTTGAACCAATGACTCCCGCCGTATGAAAGCAATACTCTAACCACTGAGTTAAGTAGGTCATTTATCATCCCAAAGAGAACCAAACGGAACCCATCCCATCGATGGATTATAAATAGCATATTGCTTATAAGCAATAATAATCTAAGCAATACCACTCAACCACTCACAAATTTAGGATGTTGGATCATAGAATATTCATCTTGACAACAAATTATATACATGATAAAATATGCATCACAAGCACTAAGGGCTATAGCTCAGTTGGTAGAGCACCTCGTTTACACGCGCGCCAATGTTTTTCAGGGGAGTCCATCATACAATCCAAAAAATGGATCTTATTGAGAAATCGATGTCTTACTCCATAACTTTACGAGAACAATAGCCTGACAAAGGGTTCGGTTCGATTTGAGTGCCCGTTTAGGTACCAAACAGACCCCATGATTGATTTGAGATATTGATAAGGTGAATACCAGTACATTCAATGCTAGGCATAATGAGTACAAGGCCCTCAAAAAATCTCTTTTCGTCCTATGAACTTGAAGGTGTATGAAGTTTCATATTGGATTTTTTAAGCCGAAGAATAGAGACTTGATTTAACTTAAAACGATCTAGGCCAGAGGCAGACCTACGTCAAGATAACCCCACCCTTGAAACACTTTGGTAGTGCTTCTGAATCAGAATCCCAAATAATGAATCAGAGCACGTGGAGCCATCCCCTTATCTTATTTTTCTGTCAAGAAAAAATATGGCGGATTGGCTGATATTTCTATCAGTTAATGAAAGAGCCCAATGCAAAAAAAATGCATGTTGGGTCTTTGAAACAGTTCAGATCATTTTGATAATAATAAGTTTGATCTGTTTTACCGAGAAGGTCTACGGTTCGAGTCCGTATAGCCCTAGAGCCCTATAAAATAAAATGAATAAAATCCAAATTTGAAATACAAAATTGTATAATTTTCATTTCTTCATTCTTGTTTGTTGCTTGTAACTGACCGGTTGGTTCATCCAAACCCAATTTGTCCTAGAAACTCACTCACAGGAATCGTTTAAAGCCGAACAGAAAACTGAAAGAAAAACGTATTTCAAGAGATCGAATCGATCCTTTTCCAACCGTGCCAATCGTGGATAAACAAACCAACCCTTCGTCATTAATCTTCGGAGGGAAATTCTATATGAATTTTCCTGTCCATAATCAAGGGGTTAAGCTAGCCAGACTCCCCTTTTTGGTATATCTAAAAACTAGACCTAGCGAAGCACACCAAAACAAAAAGGGGATGGTCTTCTTTTTCTCTATTCAATCAAGAGAAAACCCCACCCTTATTTTCATAAACGGAATATACCAACACTCAAATTAAGATATTCGAAATCCTGAGATGGAAATACCTACCCATTTGCTTCCATTTGAATACTCGTTCTATTCTAAATCACTAAGAAAAAAAACGACAAAAAGACCTCCCGATTCTATTCCTAAAAAATAAAAATCTATAAATCGAATTTTTATAAAAAAAAAATTCAAATAATCAAAAGAAGAATTCGATTTTATTTTGAAGTCGCTTTCTTTAGCAAGAATCCTAGGCGAAAACAAGAAAATTTGTCTAAGCGTAACATATAGAGTTATACTAACTAAAGCAATTAAAGAAAATGGAAATAAAAAATTAAATAGGCTGGAAATAGGATCCCTGTCAAGTCAGTCGATAAATCTTGAAATGAGATATGCCCCGCAATAATCAAAGGAGACTAGAAGATTTGGTCAAAACAAGAATTCATTTTATTTGGACCAACCAGTTATGGATGACTTTCAAAATTCAATTCGAATCAACCAATCCGGCATAATTTCCACGTTCATAGGAGTGCGTCTATGTTTTTGCTTTACGAATATGATATTTTTTGGGCATTTCTAATAATATCAAGTCTTATTCCTATTTTGGCATTTTTTATTTCCGGGATTTTAGCCCCGATTAGGAAAGGGCCGGAGAAACTTTCTAGTTATGAATCGGGTATAGAACCGA